CCTTGTCCTTTAGAAAGACCCCATACGAAGATAAAAAAGAATCAAAATTTCTGCCAGATCCCTTATTTCCCTGGGATTGTAGTTCAATCGGTTAGAGCACCGCCCTGTCAAGGCGGAAGCTGCGGGTTCGAGCCCCGCCAGTCCCGACGGATCCAATAAATACAAAAATCCATTTTTCCCTTTCTATGAACTAGTAAAGAATGTCAAGGGGTATACTTGCATTCCCAAAGCAAAAAGGAGTCTTGATTTCTTTTTTTTTCCTATTTTTCCATCTCGCTTTTTTTGTTTGTTAGGTTCGGAACTATGTAATTAATTGAAGTGGAAAGGCAATCTGATGATCCTTCATCAGAAGATTCTCCAAGGAAGACGCAAAGGTGGGTTATAGAAAAAACAAGGAAACGGATGATAAATATAATTTCGGAGTAATTGAGTTAGGAATCAAAATTTTGATTCGGTATGGATAAAAGAACTTCCTATGTTATACTATTCAAGTCTTGACGACGGGTTGATTTGATAGATCAGATATTGTTATTCATGATAGTAATTCGGTTCAAGATCATCGAGAGGTAATTCATCCATTGAATTTACAGACGATAGACGAAAGATTTATCATCTCTAGGGGATTAAATCCCGAGTTATTGCGAAGTAAAAAACCGATGAGATTATGGAAGTAAATATTCTTGCATTTATTGCTACTGCACTATTCATTCTAGTTCCTACCGCCTTTCTACTTATCATTTACGTAAAAACAGTCAGTCAAAATGATTAATTCGATTGAATTTTCAAATGAATTTGAATCAAACTTTCCTTCCAAGTTCTTATCAAAAATTTACGAAGTAAAATGAAAGGGGTCCAATTTCACGGCTTAACTTAAATGAAATGAGCGCACTAGAATCGGAAATTATCTAAGAGTATAGATAGTATGGTAGAAAAATTCATTTTTCTACCATACTATCTATCTCTTAGTCTATAAAGCTGTAATCTAGAATAAAGATAAACGCTTAAGTTTCTATATATCAATCTACAATATTCTCTTCCTATATGTGTATATTAATTCCATTTCCATATCAATATATTCCATATATTCTATGGAATTGACATAAGACCCAATTTGCTACATCTATTTGTTCCGCTCAATCTAAAATAAGAATTATTTTAGGATTCTAATTCCTTTCCTTTTACTAATAAGTAAGGGGAAACCTCGCCTATTTTTAACGCCATATGAAATAAGGTGATAAAGCCTAAACCGCCTTTCTAAAATTCGAATAGAAACCAAAGGGTAAATGCCCGATATGTAACCCGCCCGAGGCAAGATCTTATTATTGACCAGTCTCTCCTTAAACAACCACTATCTCGATATCATTTCTTATAGAAAGTGTGTATACGCTTAACAAAACGACTTCTTTTTTGCAGAGTCAAGAGGGAAATAAATAAAAAAAGAAAAACTTCCTTAGTATCCGTCTATAAAGATAGTAAGAGCCCATTCCCGTTGATTGAAATAGAAAATTTCGGAAGAATTTTAGGTTGGAATAAATTTCCAATCATCGGAATCCCTTTCTTTTCGAAGTACAAAGACGGGAGAAATATCTCTTGGATTGAAAGAGTATGATTCCTATCATAGATTACTCCATTGGAATCCAATGGGATTCCAAATTCAGAGTTTTGATTTTAAATAGTTCAAAGTGCGTTGCAGAACGATCTATAAAACAAGCGGGTTTGATTCCTGAACTCAATTAGTAGTACTTCTAAAGCCCACTTCTTCCCCACACTACGAGTGAAAGGGAAAATGTAAAGACTACCATTAAAGCAGCCCAAGCGAGACTTACTATATCCATGTGCATTATGTCCCCTAATCTCTATAAATACGAAGGAATTATTCCTCAGTAATAATAGTGGAATTAATGTCGCAGAGTCAAAAATGGGTTCTACCGAACACTATTGAGAAATCCATCCAATAAATCGATTATGATTTCGAGTTTTTTGGTGATTCAGGCGACACCCGGATTTGAACTGGGGAAAAAGGATTTGCAGTCCCCCGCCTTACCGCTCGGCCATGCCGCCAAAATGATAGAAAATAGGTGCAATTTTTTCCGGATTACGGAATTATTATTGTACTTGCATTTTGACTTCTGTTTTCCTTAATCCTTTTATTTCCTAAAAAAAAAAAAGAAATACCCCTTTTGATTGGATTTGATCCATCCCTTTGATTGTATAGTATCTGAAAATACACAATGCTAAAAACATTCTCTCGTTTTTCTATTGAGAAATAAAATGTGTATTTTTCAGACGAGAAATTTGAACCATTGACTCCTTACTTGGAATTCATGAACGATTCTGGGATTTGAATTTCAAATTGTGTTTTCCTAATGACAACATAAAAATTGAAGCAGAACTAATCAGTATTGATTTTTCAATTAAAAAAGATTTCTCAATTTCAATTATAACAAAACATATGAGTATATGTAAACCCCAGAACATAAATACAGATATCTATTATTTA